AAGCAGTCCTGTATCAGACTGGCTGTCTTCTTGTAGTTGGATCCCCAAGTTTTTGGAATGCTCCAAACTCTACTTGAGCATCCAAATCTGGGTCAATACCAGCAAAAACATCTCTGAACAAGGTTCTAGCACCATGCCAAATATGTCCGAAGAAGAAGAGCAAAGCAAACGAAGCATGCCCAAAAGTAAACCAACCCCTTGGACTGCTACGAAAAACACCATCGGATTTCAAAGTCGCACGATCTAATTCAAAAATTTCACCCAATTGAGCGCGTCTAGCATATTTTTTCACAGTAGCAGGATCACTATAACTGACTCCATTGAGTTCACCGCCGTAGAACTCAACGGTTACACCTACTTGTTCAACACTATACTTCGATTCTGCCCTTCTAAAAGGAACATCAGCTCTAACAATTCCATCGCCGTCTACCAAAACGACTGGAAATGTTTCAAAAAAAGTAGGCATACGACGTACAAAAAGCTCACGGCCTTCTTTATCTCTAAAGATAGGGTGTCCTAACCATCCAACCGCTATTCCATCTCCGTTATCCATTGAGCCTGCCCTGAATAATCCTCCTTTTGCCGGATTATTGCCGATATAATCATAAAAAGCTAATTTTTCAGGAATTTTAGACCAGGCTTCTGATAAACTTTGATTTTCGGCTAGCCCAGCGCTAATTCTTCGATATATCTCTTGCTGGAAGTAACCCTGATCCCATTGATAGCGAGTCGGGCCAAATAATTCGATGGGGGTAGTTGCTGAACCATACCACATAGTTCCAGCAACAACAAAAGCTGCAAAAAAGACAGCTGCGATACTACTGGAAAGTACGGTTTCAATATTTCCCATACGCAATCCTTTGTATAGACGTTGTGGCGGTCGGACGCTAAGATGGAATAAACCCGCTAATATGCCCAATGTACCTGCTGCAATATGATGAGAAGCTATTCCTCCCGGAACAAAAGGATCAAACCCTTCCACGCCCCACGACGGATTTACAGGTTGTACTTTTCCCGTTAGTCCATAAGGATCGGACACCCATATTCCGGGACCATACAAGCCTGTTACATGAAATGCACCAAAACCAAAGCAAGCCACCCCGGAGAGAAATAAATGAATTCCAAAGATCTTGGGCAAATCCAAAGAAGGTTTTCCTGTCCGTTCATCACAAAATATTTCTAGATCCCAATAGACCCAATGCCAGATAGCTGCCAAAAAGCATAAGCCAGAAAACACAATATGTGCCCCAGCTACACCTTCGTAACTCCAAATTCCCGGATTCGTTACAGTCCCTCCTGTGATACTCCAACCTCCCCATGAATTGGTTATTCCTAACCGAGTCATGAAGGGAATAACGAACATACCCTGTCTCCACATTGGATCAAGAACAGGGTCAGAAGGATCAAAAACTGCTAATTCATACAGAGCCATCGAGCCCGCCCAACCAGCAACCAGAGCGGTATGCATTATATGAACGGAAAGCAACCGGCCGGGATCATTCAATACAACGGTATGAACACGATACCAAGGCAAACCCATGGAAAATACCCCTTTTTCAAAGAAAAATAGACACTACGTAACTTTATTGCATTGAAAAAAACTATACTATGACTATCCTATGGACCTCCCTTGTTCGGTGGATTATTTCCTAAGAAGGGCTAGGTTACTATTTATTCTATTCTGTTTGTAATAATGGAATAATTCTGTTCGTAGGAACAAAGAGAAGCAGATTTATTCTATACTCGATAAGTACCAATACGCAATGGGGGGTTGGTACCATTTTCTATGAGTAAATGTTTATCATTAGAAGGACTTATTCGTAAAAAGTTTCCTTTATTTATTTTGTTTTTGTCTTTCTTTCTAAATTTTTCTAATTTATGGATAAAATAAATATGATAAAGCCAATATTATAAAGACAATAAAACCATATTGTTACGTTTCCACATCAAAGTGAAATATAGTATTTAGTTCTTTTTTCTTTCAATTCATGCCTATTGGTGTTCCAAAAGTACCTTTCCGCAGTCCTGGAGAGGAAGATGCATCTTGGGTTGACGTATAGTGCGACTTGTCAGATATATTGGGTCATATGGGATTTCCCCGTTCTCTCCCCCGATCGAGATATCCTCTGTTTCGCCCAAGAAAGAGAAATTGAATCATCAAAAAATTGGAGCGTGAAGTGCAATTAGATGCATTCTTTGGGGAGATTCATAGTACTATTATCAATTAGAATAATTTATGGTTGGCTTTGGTTGGACTAAAAAATGAAGTATCCAGGCTCCGTTTAGAAAAAACCCAATTGGTAATATATCTATGATTACTACATGTATCATAAATGATTGCTGTTTGTTATTTGTAAAGTCATAACAAAAAGAAATGGTGATGGGAAGATTTGTCCTATATGTGCAAATCCAAATCGGGCAGATCTTTACCCGGAGTAGAGCATAGACCTAAAAAGATGAAAGAGACCCATTCAGGAACAAGAAAATACCATCGTGATTT